ATCTTCTGTATTCATAGGTTCCATCGTTCCCACCGCTTCTTGATTAATGGTTAGGCCTGAATTTGACAACGGAGCTTTTACTGCATTTTGAGTCAACGTTCTTAGTCTTTATTGACCCGAGGCTCTTAATTTTTGTGCTATGAAGAGATTCATATAATGATAGATGAAAATCCGTATTGATGCTTTATTACATTGCCCGTTATGAGTATGAAACGATTCATAGACCTTACATATCGAAATTATATATCATTGATAGATTTTTATATCTTTCTCTCACCTTCCATTTACCCATATCCTTTCGCTTCCAACTCATAATCGGATTTCTTTTTCTTTTGTTTATGTCAAAGCGCCTTCAGTTGCTGCAATGATAAGATTAATATATCATATCTTGACTGCTTCCTTGGATCCAGATAATTTGAAGCGATGAGTTAGTTATTAGTTCATATTATGGTTATGGTTTGTTAATCTTTTTTGATCTTAATCCTAACAAAAACCAACGAGTCACACACTAAGCATAGCAATTCGGTCAAAGGGGGGTCAATCGAATTTTTATTCAACCTTATAGAATTAGAATTTCTTTTTTTCTTTTTGTTCCGTCGTTGGGAAAGACAAGGAAAGCTTTCTTATCCTATTCCTCGCCTATAAATATCCAAATTTTTATACCTAAAACCCCATATATAGTTCGAACTGTATAGGCGCAATAATCAATTTTGGCGTCAATGGTTTGGAGGGGAACTCTACCTTCTCTGATCCATTCGACACGTGCAATTTCTTTTCCGTCGATACGTCCTGCAATTTGTATTTGAATTCCTTTTGTCCCAGCCTGTTCGGTTAATTCAATAGCTTTTTTCATCGCTTTTCGAAAAGAGACTCGATTTTTTAATTGTCCGGCTATAAATTCTGCAAGAATATTAGGATGCCTGTAAGGTTTTGCAATTCTTGTAATAGCAATGTTGAGCTTTCGGTTCACAGAATTCAATTCTCTTTGTACATTCATCTGTAGTTCTTCGATGCCTCGTGGTCTATTTTCTATTAATAACTTGGGGAATCCCATATAGATTATGACCTGGATCAGATCAATTCTTTTTTGAATTTCTATACGTGCAATTCCTTCGACACCAGAGGATGTTCTCATATTTTGTTGAGCAAAATTCTTTATACAATCCCGTATTTTTTGATCTTCTTGTAAACCCTCAGAATAATTTTTTGGTTGTGCAAACCAAATGGAATAATGACTTTGGCTTGTACCAAGTCTGAAACCAAGTGGATTTATTTTTTGTCCCATATTGCCCCACTAGATTTTAAACGGAACTTTCTAGGTAAATACTTTTCTTGATTATCTAATGTTTCATATGCTTCATAGTAGGATATATCTTTCAATATAATAGTTATATGACAAGTGGGTCTTTTTATCATATAACTACGTCCTCGAGCGCGAGGTTTTAATTTTTTCCTGGTAGTTCCTTTGTTGACTTCCGCTTTCCACACAATTAATTTTTCTTTTTCAAAACCTTTATTGTGTTTAGCGTTTGCTGCTGCGGAATAAATTAATTGAAAAATGGGATAACATGCTCGATAAGGCATAAGTTCGAGTATCATAAGTGTTTCTTTATAGGAACGCCCGCGGATCTGATCAATTACTCTTCGCGCTTTGTGAACGGAAATAGGTATATATTGGCCTATAGCAGATACTTCAGTTGGCGACTTTCTTTTTCTCATAAGTTTTACCTCGGCATAAATGAAGGATAAGGATCTCTATTTTTGAATTGATTATTATATTATTAACGACGAGATTTATTATCGTTTTTTGCATGTCCCCGGAAATTGAGAGTAGGTGCAAATTCGCCCAATTTGTGACCTACCATACGATCTGTTATATAAACAGGCAAATGTTCTCTTCCATTATGGATAGCAATAGTATGGCCAATCATTGTGGGGATAATGGTAGATGCCCGGGACCAAGTTACTATTATTTCTTTTTCCTCCTTTGTGTTAAGCTTATCAATTTTTCTTAATAAATGATTCGCTACAAAAGGATTTTTTTTTAGTGAACGTGTCACGGTTAATTACTCCTATTTTTTTTTATTTAAAGACGAAGAAACTAATTCAAATTTCTATCCTATTTACTACGTCGACGAATAATCAAATTATCACTATATTTATTCCTTTTTCTACTTCTTCTTCCAAGTGCAGGAAAACCCCATTTATTTGTTGGGCTTTTTCTACCAATTGGGGCTCTCCCCTCACCACCCCCATGGGGATGGTCTACAGGGTTCATAACGACTCCTCTTACTACAGGACGTTTACCTAGCCAACGCTTAGATCCGGCTCTACCCAAACTTTTCTGGTTCACTCCAACATTCCCCACTTGTCCGACTGTTGCTGAGCAGTTTTTGGATATCAAACGGACCTCCCCAGAAGGTAATTTTAATGTAGCCGATTTCCCCTCTTTTGCAATCAGTTTCGCTACAGCACCCGCCGCTCTAGCTAATTGTCCACC